CACCATTGATTCCACTATTATTAGAAAGGAATAATGGAATAATTCCTTCATATTTATAGAGATAGGGGACATAACTCACATGGATATAGTAAGTCTCGCTTGGGCTGCTTTAATGGTAGTCTTTACATTTTCCCTTTCACTCGTAGTGTGGGGAAGAAGTGGACTTTAGAAGTACTACTAATTGAGTTGAGGAATCAAACTGTATCAATTGTTTTATAGATCGTTCTGCAACGCGTTTTGAACTATTTAAAATCAAAATATCTTAATTTCCAATTCCATTGGAGTCCAATGGAGTAATGTATGATAGGAATCATACTTTTTCAATCAAAGAACTATTTCAATGATTCCCATGTTTGTATTTCGAAAGGAAAGGGATCCAGATAATTGGAAATTTTTTCCAATCTAATTCTTCTGAAATTTTCTATTTCAATTAAGGGGCTCTTACTATCCTTATAGATTAGATGGATACTGAGGAAGACCAGACCTTTTTTTGATCCCTCTTGACTCTTCAAAGAAGAAGTCGTTTTGTTAAGTGTATTCGCACTTTCTATGAGAAATGATATAGACATAGTGGTTGTCTAACGAGAAACTATGCAATGCAATAATAAGATCTTGCCTCAGGCGAGTCACATATTGCGCATTTACCGATGGGTTTCTAATTTTAGAAAGGAGATTTTGTCTTTATCGACTTATTTCATATCATGGTTCGGGCGTTAAAAATCGGTGAGGTTTACTCTTCCTTTTCGAAATCCGAAGAAGTGCCCGTGGTCCTCCTGTCAATAGTTAAATCAATTATTTCTTCGGAATACTAAAAAAAAGATTACTACGCGATTTTAGTAATCTATATGCCCATATCGTTTTTTAATCATTGATTCTTTCCATAAATACCGATATTCAGATTGGAAATCATAAAAAATCTAGTAATTCGAATCATAATTAGAATCATAAGATAAGAGTTAAGGCGATTATTTCAGATTGATCGGAACAAGTAGATGTAGCAAATAAATAGAATTGGGTGCTATGTCAATTCCATACAATATAGGGAATTTATATACACATATATGAAGAGAATATTGTAGATTGATCTATATAAAATGAAGCCTCTATCTTTATTCTAGAGTAGAACTTTATAGACTAAGAGATAGATAGTATGGTAAGAAAGATTCATCTATTTCTTTCTTACCATACTATCGAATTCATAAAATACTGCCGATTATAGTCCGCTCATTTCATTTAAGACGCGAAATTGGAATCCTTTTCATTTTACTTCGTCCATTTTTGATAAGAACTCAGAAGGAAAGTTTCATTCAAATGAATTTGAAAATGGAATTGAATTAATCATTTTGACTGACTGTTTTTACGTAAATGATAAGTAGAAAAGCGGTAGGAACTAGAATGAATAGTGCAGTCGCAATAAATGCAAGAATATTTACTTCCATAATCTCATCGGTTTTTTTACTTCGCAATAACTCGGGATTTAATCCCATAGAGATGATAAATCTTTCGCCTGTAAATTCAATGAATGAATTACCTCTCGACGATCTTGAATCGGATCAATATCATGAATAACAATATCTGAGCTATCAAATCAATTCATCGTCGAGACTTGAATAGTATAACATAGGAAGTTCTTTTATCCATACCGAATCCAAACTTGGATTCCTGACCCAATCAATCCAAAATTCCTTTATTTATCATTTGTTTCCCTTCTTTTTTCTATAACCTACCTTACGTCTTCCTTGTACAATCATCTGATGATACTTCATCAGATTGCCCTTGCACTTCGATTAGTCACATAGTTACAAACCCAAACAAACAAGAAAAGCAAAATGAAAAAAAAAAAAAAAAAAAAAAATGGAAAAATAGGAAAGAAAAAAAGCCCCTTTGTTTTGGAAATTAAATTCTGCCCCCTGACATCCTTTCATAGAAAGGGAGAAATTAATTGATGTATTTATTGGATCGGTCGGGACTGACGGGGCTCGAACCCGCAGCTTCCGCCTTGACAGGGCGGTGCTCTGACCAATTGAACTACAATCCCAGGGAAATAAGGGATCTAGCAGAAAATTTGATTCTTTTTTTATCTTCGTATTTCGTATGGGGTATTTCGGAAGGACAAGGGGGTTATACCATCTCATGGTAGATTGGCGAATTATTGGGCCGAGCTGGATTTGAACCAGCGTAGGCATATTGCCAACGAATTTACAGTCCGTCCCCATTAACCGCTCGGGCATCGACCCAGGAAGAATCCACTTTAGGCTTATTGGTAATCCATGATCAACTTCCTTTCGTAGTACCCTACCCCCAGGGGAATTCGAATCCCCGCTGCCTCCTTGAAAGAGAGATGTCCTAAACCACTAGACGATGGGGGCCGACTTGCCCAACCGCCCTCATACTATGATCATAGTATGAACAGTTTTTTGAAATTGTCAATATAATGGAATGGTATGATTAGACTCGCGGGATCTTTCCGTTTTGCAGAATTGTATAGAATTTTTTGATT